TGATTATAATATTAGGATATTTAGTGTTGGGTTATCTTTTGTAAAATTTTTGTTTGGCTTTTTAGGTTAATATAGATTTGGGAAAAGTGTAAAAATTGGTGCATATATATATATATATATATATATAATGTGGGATCGCCAATCCATATCTCAACTTGTTGGCTTGTACGTTCTCGAGTCCTCCTTGGTTTCGGGGTTTGACAAGGAAAACAGGATTTGCTGAGCGTAGGGGGGTAGGGGGGTTTGTCGCGCAAAAACCAAAGGGGGCATTAATAGTATAGGTATAGTTGAACAATAGATGAATATGTTATGCACTTGATTGAGTAAAATGTGGTTCTTAAATTATGTCTTACGATAATTAATATATATTTATCACAAACAAGGAAAATGTTCAACCTTAATCTGATATTTGTATTTGCACTCTGAGATGCCAAGTGAAAAGAAACCAGAAAGAGATACCCTATGCATATAAAAGAATGCTCGGCTTGGTGGGTAACGAGACATATGTACTACACCATTAATCAGATGCCAGTATAGTTAATTAAGGAGGGATATTACATTTTATGGACCTGAAATAGGAACCAGATGCCAGTAATAGTTCATAATGTGCAACCCCCACAGTTATTGTCCCTGATTCTATCATTCATGATATACCTTTATGTAAATTAGTTGGTGGTCTCTTACTACATTAATATAGTTTAATAAGATTATTGTTGATATTTACAAGGAAAATGTTGAGGTCGATGTTTTGGGGAATCAATATATTTCTCAAGTTTAAATAACTTAATTCTGAGTCTTAATGATATGCTTTATGCATACCTTAAAAGTTAGTACTTGCTTTATGGTTAAAAAAATGAGTTGGTGATAATACATAGATGTACTAGTACATTGATGTAATATTATGCATATTATGTATTAAACCATATAGGGATGGATTACCCCAGAAAATAGTTTAGTTTAGAATTCTGGCTTTGGGAGCCAGGGGTGGGAGTTAAAATCTCTCTTTTCTGGGCGCTAGGGAGGAGTTTAACCTCCGATCTTCGGATTACAAGACCGATGCTTTTAGGCTAAGCTACTAGGGCAAGCTCATTCTAGTGCTTTATTTTCTAATCATCCTGCTAGTGGAATAAAGATAAGGAATAGTGCAAAGTATAATACGGATGCGATTTGTCCAATAATAATGAATGGGTGTTCTACTGGTATACCTCCAATTCATGTTAAAATAATTATGTCTGCTACGAGGGTTCAGAATAGAAATTGAGTGATTGGGCGGAATGTTAGTCCTCGTTGTTTTGAGGTATGTAGGAGGGGCACTACTATTAGTACTAGGATTGAGAATAGTAATGCTAAGACACCTCCTAGCTTGTTGGGAATTGATCGTAAGATGGCGTAGGCAAATAAGAAGTATCATTCTGGTTTAATGTGTGGGGGAGTGACTAGGGGATTTGCAGGGGTGAAGTTTTCTGGGTCTCCTAGCAGGTTTGGTGAGAATAGTGCGAGTAGTGTGAGGGATAGGAGTATAATTACGAATCCTAGGAGGTCTTTATATGTAAAATATGGGTGGAAGGAGATTTTGTCTGCGTCTGAATTTAGCCCAATTGGGTTATTTGAGCCGGTTTCGTGGAGGAATAGGAGGTGGATAATAGTTGCGGCGGCAATAATAAATGGTAATAGGAAGTGGAATGCGAAGAATCGTGTTAGTGTTGCGTTATCTACTGAGAAGCCACCTCAAATTCATTGGACTAATATGTCTCCTATGTAAGGTACTGCGGATAGTAGGTTTGTAATTACTGTAGCACCTCAGAATGATATTTGTCCTCAAGGGAGAACGTAGCCGACGAAGGCTGTTATTATGACTAGTAGTAGGAGTACTACTCCAATGTTTCAGGTTTCTTTGTATAGGTATGATCCGTAGTATAGGCCTCGAGCAATATGTATATAAATGCAGATGAAGAAAAATGATGCTCCGTTGGCGTGCATATTACGGATTAGTCAGCCGTAGTTGACGTCTCGGCAGATGTGGGTTACTGATGAGAATGCGGTTGAAATGTCTGAGGTGTAATGTATGGCTAGGAAAAGTCCGGTTAGAATTTGGGTAATTAAGCATAGTCCTAGTAAGGACCCAAAGTTTCATCATGCTGAGATGTTAGATGGTGCTGGTAGGTCGACTAGTGCGTCGTTAGCGATTTTAATGAGGGGGTGTGTTTTTCGTAGGCTTGCCATTAGTGGTTCTTGTAGTTGAATAACAACGGTGGTTCTTCAAGTCATTGGTCTCGGTTAAAGTCTGAGCAAGAATTATGACCTATTTTATGTTTTTATTATTGATGGCTTTAGTTGTAGGTTTAGTTGCTGTTGCTTCTAATCCTACGCCTTATTTTGCTGCGCTTGGGTTGGTAGTTGCAGCGGGGGTTGGGTGTGGGGTTCTGGTTGGTCATGGTGGCTCTTTTTTGTCGTTGGTTCTTTTTTTAATTTATTTAGGGGGGATGCTTGTAGTTTTTGCTTATTCGGCAGCTTTGGCTGCTGAACCTTTCCCGGAGGCTTGGGGTAGTCGTTCTGTGTTAGGGTATGTTTTAGTTTATTTATTAGGGGTTGGTTTGGTGGCGGGGTTTTTCTGAGGGGGTTGATATGAGGGTTCTTGAGTAGTTGTTGATGGGTTAAAAGAGTTTTCTGTTTTACGTGGGGATATTAGTGGTGTGGCTGTTATATATTCGTCTGGTGGTGGGATGTTAGTTATTTGTGCTTGAGTGCTGCTTTTAACTTTGCTTGTTGTGTTGGAGCTTACTCGTGGTTTGAGTCGTGGGACTCTTCGAGCGGTTTAAAGTAGGACTGGGATAGTGGCTAAGATTAGGGTAAGGAGGAAGATGGTTAGGTATGTTTTGATTATTCCTCGTGTGATGTCATTTGTAATTTTTGCTATAATTGTCTGGGTTAGTGCCAGGCCTTTTGGCCCGATGGCTTCAAGTCATGTTTTGTCTAGTTGAGTGGCAGCTGATTGTCCTAGGGTGAGGTTAAGTTTTGGAAGGAGGCGGTGGGTAATTGCTGGGAAGAATCCTAGTATATTTGAAAAGTGGTGTGTGGGAATAATTGGGGTAATTTTTACTTGTTTGCTTGTTATGTTGGCTAGGTCCATGGCTACTAGTAGGCCTGTAATGGTTACTAGTAGGGCTGCTATTTTTAGTGTGGTTGGTATTGTTATGATTGGTGTTTTTATTGGGAGGAAGTTGTGTGTAATGATGAAGCCTGCAATAATGCTTCCTCAGGCAAGGCGTTTGATTGAGTTAATTACTAGTGGGTTATTTTCATTAATTGGGGATAGGGGTAGAAATCGTGGGGTCCCCATGATTACAAAATATACTAGTCGGAAGCTGTAAACTGCGGTGAATGATGTGGCGATTAGTGTGAGGATTAGGGCCCAGGCGTTTAGGTAGGAGGTGTTTAGGGCTTCGATAATTGCGTCTTTTGAGAAGAATCCTGCCAGGAATGGGGTTCCTGTTAAGGCTAGGCTACCAATTGTGAAGTAGGTTGAGGTGGCGGGCATGATGTTAAATAGTCCGCCTATTTTTCGGATGTCTTGTTCATCATTTAGGCTGTGGATGATTGATCCTGAACATAGGAATAGTATGGCCTTGAAGAAGGCGTGTGTGCAGATGTGAAGGAATGCTAGTTGTGGCTGGTTTAATCCGATTGTAACTATTATTAGTCCTAGTTGACTTGATGTTGAAAAAGCTACAATTTTTTTGATATCATTTTGGGTTAGAGCGCAGGTGGCTGTAAATAGTGAGGTCAATGCTCCTAAGCAGAGGCAGATTGTTAGTGCTAGCTGGTTATCTTCTATTAGGGGGTGAAGGCGGATTAGTAGGAAAATTCCTGCAACGACTATTGTACTTGAGTGGAGTAGGGCGGATACTGGCGTAGGACCTTCTATGGCTGATGGAAGTCATGGGTGAAGGCCGAATTGGGCTGATTTTCCTGTTGCTGCTAGGGCAAGTCCTATTAGGGGAATTGTTATGTCAAAGTTTTTTGATAGGGTAAAGATTTGTTGAATTTCTCAGGAGTTGAGGTTTGTTGCAAATCAGGCTATGGTTATGATTAGTCCGATGTCTCCTACTCGGTTGTAGATTACAGCTTGGAGGGCTGCTGTATTAGCGTCTGCTCGTCCGTGTCATCACCCGATTAACAGGAATGATATAATTCCTACTCCTTCTCAGCCGATGAATAGTTGGAATATGTTGTTGGCTGTAACTAGAATAATTATAGCTACTAAGAATGTTAGTAGATATTTAAAGAATCGGTTAATGTAGGGGTCGGAGTGTATGTATCATAATGCAAATTCTAGGATTGATCAAGTAACGTATAGGGCGATTGGGACAAAGATTAATGAGTAGTGGTCGAATTTGAAGCTAATGTTTACGTCAAATGTTTGGGTATTTATTCAGTGTCAATTTGTAATAATGCCTTCTGTTTTTAGGTTGAGAAAAATTATTAATGGTAGGAGACTAATAAAGAATGCGGAGCTAACGGCAGTTTTGGTTATTTCTGCTAGTTTAGATTCTTGTTGGTTTGGATTTAATGTGGTAATTAGTGGGTATAGTAGGATGAAAAAGATTAGAATGAGTGATGAGTGTATAATTAGTGCCATTTTAGCTTCCACTTGGATTTGCACCAAGAGTTTTTGGTTCCTAAGACCAACGGATGAACTGTTATCCTTTGAAAGCGCAAGGAAGCCACGGAATTTAACCATGGTAGGTAAGGATTAGCAGTGCTTACTATTTTCTGTACTTCCTTGGTGAGTAAGGGGATTTTAACTCCTGTCTTTAGAATCACAATCTAATATTTTGGTTAAACTATACTTACAGTAGCATCATCCTCATATGAGTTCTGGTTTTGTTACTAGAAGGAGGACTGGGATTAGGTGTATGGTCATTAGTAAGTGTTCTCGAGTGTGGAATGGTTGTAGCCCTGTGATGTGGTTTGGTGTTGGGCCTCGTTGTGATATTAGGAATATGTATAGGGAGTAACCGGCTGTAATTAATGTGCCTAGTCCTGTTAGTAGAATTGTTCATGGTGATCAGTTGAATAGGGTTGTGATAATCATGAGTTCTCCTATTAGGTTGGGTAAAGGTGGGAGTGCTAAATTAGCGAGATTGGCGATGAATCATCAGACTGCAGTTAGCGGGAAAATTACTTGTAGTCCTCGGGCAAGGATTATTGTTCGGCTGTGGGTTCGTTCGTATGCTGTATTAGCTAAGCAGAATAGTGCTGAGGATACTAGTCCATGGGCAATTATTAGGATAATTGCTCCTGAGAATCCTCATGGGGTTTGGATTAGAATTCCTCCTGCTACTAGGCCTATGTGGCTTACTGATGAGTAAGCGATTAGGGATTTTAGGTCTGTTTGACGGAGGCAAATTGAGCCGGTTATAATGATTCCTCAGAGGGCTAAGATAATAAATGGGTAGGCAAGTTCTTTTGATAGTGGGTCTAGTATAACTATTATTCGTATTATTCCGTAACCTCCTAGTTTTAGTAATACTGCTGCAAGTACTATGGATCCTGCTACTGGGGCTTCTACGTGTGCTTTTGGCAGTCATAGGTGTACCCCATATAGTGGTATTTTTACTAGGAATGCGATTAAGCATCCGGCTCATCAGACTATATGGCCTCAAGAGTTGAGTTGTAGTGGTTGTGAATATTGTAGTACTAGTATTGATAGTGTTCCTGTGGATTGTTGAAGTAGGAGTAGGGCTACTAGGAGTGGAAGGGATCCTGCTAGGGTATAAAATAAGAAGTAGGTTCCTGCATTTAGGCGTTCAGTTTGGTTTCCTCATCGGGTAATAATGATAAGGGTTGGGATTAGTGTGGCTTCAAATATAATATAGAACATAATGATTTCGGTGGCACCGAATGCTATGATTAGGAAAGTTTGTAGTGAGGCGAGGAGAGTGATGTATGAGCGTTGTCGGCTAATAGGTTCTGGATTAATATGGTTTTGGCTAGCCAAAATTATTAATGGGAGTAATCAGCATGTTAGTACGAGGAGTGGGGTTGATAGTGGGTCTGTGGCCAGGTATATGTTGGATGAGGTTCATCCTGTTTCTGATGTTCATTTTAATCATGTTAGGCTAATGAAGGCGATTAGGAGGCTATGTGCGGTTGTTGTTGTTCATAGTCATTTAGGGGAGACTAGTCAAATTGTTGGAAATAGCATGATTGTGGGGATTAGTACTTTTAGCATTGTAGTAGGTTTAGGTTTTGTAGGCGATCGGTTCCATGAGTGCGGGCTGTGGCAACTAGTAGTGCTAAGCCTGTACTTGCTTCACAAGCGGAGAAGGCTAAGAGCAATATTGGGGCTGTGGAAAATCCTGTGGATTCGAATTGTAGTGCTCATAAGGCCAGTGCAATGAATAGGGATAGTATTATTCCTTCTAAGCAAAGTAGAGCAGATAGTAGGTGGGTGCGGTGGAATGCTAGTCCTATTAGTCCTAGAATGAATGCTGAGCTAAAGCTAAAATGTACGGGTGTCATAAGGGGGCCGTGGAATTAAACCACGATTTTCTGAGCCGAAATCAGAGGTCTTGTTTTGGACTAGCACCCTATTCTGCTCATTCTAGACCGCCTTGAGTTCATTCATAGATTAGGCCAAGAGTTAATAAGATTAGGACTGTTGTGGCTCAGAAGAATGTTCCGGTTGGGTTGTGAAGCTGGTCTCCTCATGGAAGGGGAAGTAGTAGGGCAATTTCTAGATCAAAGAGTAAAAATAAAATAGCTACTAAGAAAAAGCGTAGGGAGAAAGGAAGTCGGGCGGATCCTAGTGGATCAAATCCACACTCGTAAGGAGATAGTTTTTCTGCGTCTGGATTTATTTGTGGGAGTCAGAAGGATACAATTGCTAAAATTAGGGATAGGGCTACCGTAATAACTAGAATGGTTATAATTAGATTCATTATCTTTCCTTGGGGTTTAACCAAGACCGTGTGATTGGAAGTCACTTATACTAACTTTAATACTAGAAAGATTTATGAGCCTCATCAGTAGATGGATACGTAGAGGAATAGTCATACTACGTCGACGAAATGTCAGTATCAGGCAGCGGCTTCAAAGCCAAAGTGATGTTCGGATGTGAAGTGATATTGGATTTGGCGTAGAAGACATACAGCCAGGAAAGATGATCCAATGATGACGTGCAGTCCGTGGAATCCTGTGGCTACGAAGAATGTTGAGCCATAAACTCCATCTGCAATTGTGAATGGTGCTTCGTAATATTCTATAGCTTGGAGAGCGGTAAAGTAGAATCCTAGTAAAATAGTTAATGCTAGAGATTGGATTGCTTGTTTTCGTTCTCCTTCTATAATGCTGTGGTGAGCTCATGTTACTGTGACTCCTGATGCTAATAGTACGGCTGTGTTAAGAAGTGGTACTTCGAATGGGTCTAGCGGTGTAATTCCTGTAGGGGGTCAGCATCCTCCTAGTTCTGGTGTTGGTGCTAAGCTTGAGTGGTAGAAGGCTCAGAAGAACCCGAGGAAGAAGAAGACTTCGGAAGTAATGAATAGGATTATTCCATATCGTAGTCCTTTTTGTACTGGGGGTGTGTGGTGTCCTTGGAAGGTTCCTTCCCGGATAATATCTCGTCATCATTGGTATATTGTGAGGAGTAGAAGAATTAATCCCAGGGTTATTAGTGTTGTTGAGTGGAAGTGGAATCAGATTGCTAAGCCGGATGTTATTAGTAGTGCAGCGATGGCTCCGGTTAGGGGTCATGGGCTTGGATCGACTATATGATAGGCATGTGCTTGGTGGGCCATTAGACGTTTTCTTGTAGGTATAGGCTTAGAAGGAGTACAAATACATAGGCTTGAATTATTGCTACTGCAACTTCTAATAATGTTAATAGGAAGAGTACAGTGGCGGTTAGGATTGCTACTGTTGGCATTATAGGTAAGAGGACAAATACGGCTGTAGCAATTAGTTGAATTAGCAGGTGGCCCGCAGTTAAATTTGCTGTGAGTCGGACTCCTAGGGCTAGTGGTCGGATAAGTAGGCTGATTGTTTCGATAATAATAAGTACTGGGATTAATAGGATGGGTGTTCCTTCTGGTAGAAGATGTCCTAGTGCAATTGTTGGTTGATTACGTATTCCAATAATTACTGTGGCAAGTCAAAGTGGTACGGCAAATCCTATATTGAGGGATAATTGTGTTGTGGGTGTAAAAGTGTATGGGAGTAGGCCTAATATATTAATAGTAATTAGGAAAATTATTAGTGAGGCTAGCAGGAGTGCTCATTTGTGACCTCCAACGTTTAGTGGTAATATTAATTGGTTTGTGAATCGGTTAATAAATCATCCTTGAATTGTAATAAGTCGATTGTTAATTCATCGAGATGATGGGGTTGGGTATAGGACTCATGGCAGTGCGATTGCGACTGCAATTAGGGGGATTCCCAGGTAAGACGGGCTTGCAAATTGGTCGAAGAAGCTTGCTATCATGGTCAGTCTCAGGATTCAGTTTTGTGTTTTTCAGCGCTTACTGGAGTTGGTTCGTTTGGTGAAACGTGGTTTAGGATTTTAGTTGGAATAATAGTTAGGAAAATTAGTCAAGAGAATACTAAAATTGCGAATCAAGGGCCGGGGTTTAATTGTGGCATTTCACTAGGGGTGGTCGGGAATCACCAATCTTTGGCTTAAAAGGCCAATGCTTTGTCCAATATTTAGCTTCCTAGCGAGGCGTCTTCTAGTATTAGTGAGGATCAGTTTTCAAAATGTTCTAGTGGAACTGCTTCTACTACGATTGGCATGAAGCTGTGGTTGGCACCGCAGATTTCGGAGCATTGTCCATAGAATACACCTGGGCGTGAGGCGATGAAGGCGGTTTGATTTAGTCGTCCTGGCACTGCGTCTATTTTTACGCCTAGAGATGGGACAGCTCAGGAGTGTAGTACATCTTCAGCGGATACTAGGACACGGACTGGGGACTCTATAGGGACAATCATTCGATGGTCAGTTTCTAGGAGTCGGAATTGTCCTGGGGCAAGGTCTTGAGTTGGGACTATGTAGGAATCAAAGCCTAGATTTTCATAATCTGTATACTCGTAACTTCAGTATCATTGATGTCCTATTGCTTTAATTGTCAGGTGGGGGTCGTTAATTTCGTCTATAAGGTATAAAATGCGTAATGATGGTAGAGCAATTAAGACTAAAATAACGGCTGGTAGGATGGTTCATACGATTTCGATTTCTTGGGAGTCTAGGATATATTTGTTAGTAAGTTTAGTTGAAACCATTGCAGTAATAATATATAATACTAGAGTGCTAATTAGGAGTACGATTATTAGTGCGTGGTCGTGGAAATGTAGAAGCTCTTCTATAACGGGTGATGCCGCGTCTTGGAATCCTAGTTGTGTTGGATGTGCCATTAAGCTTTGTAGCTTAAGACATGCAGGGATTTAACCTACGATTTCACCTTGACAAGGTGGTGTAATTTGCGCTTTACTAATGTCTTTAGAAGGAAGTGACAGAGTGGTTATGTGGCTGGCTTGAAACCAGCATATGGGGGTTCAATTCCTCCCTTTCTCGTTAGTTTGATTGAATTTGGACAAATGCTGGTTCCTCGTATGTGTGGTAAGGAGGAGGGCAGCCGTGAAGTCATTCTACGTTTGTCATAGTTAATTCTACAGATAATACTTCTCGTTTGGCGGCGAAGGCTTCTCATAGGATGAATAGGAACATGATTACTGCTACTAGAGAAATTAGGGATCCGATAGATGATACTGTGTTTCATAGAGCATAGGCGTCTGGGTAATCAGAATATCGTCGTGGCATACCTGCTAGGCCTAGGAAATGTTGTGGGAAGAATGTGAGGTTAACTCCGATGAACATTACTCCGAAGTGGATTTTTGTTCAGGCGCTGTGTAGAGTATATCCAGTCAGTAGTGGGAATCAGTGTACGAAGGCTGCCATAATGGCGAATACAGCACCCATTGATAGTACGTAGTGGAAGTGTGCGACTACATAATATGTGTCGTGGAGTACAATATCAAGGGATGAATTGGATAGAACAATTCCTGTAAGCCCCCCTACTGTGAATAGGAAAATGAACCCGAGAGCTCATAGTATAGGAGTTTCTCATTTAATTGATCCTCCATGTAGTGTGGCTAATCAGCTGAATACTTTTACACCAGTTGGAATGGCAATAATTATTGTTGCAGATGTAAAGTATGCACGAGTATCTACGTCTATTCCAACAGTGAACATGTGATGGGCTCATACAATGAACCCTAAAAGGCCGATGGCCATCATTGCTCAAACCATTCCTATGTAGCCAAATGGTTCTTTTTTACCTGAGTAGTAGGCTACGACGTGGGAGATAATGCCAAATCCTGGAAGAATAAGAATATAGACTTCTGGATGACCGAAGAATCAGAATAAGTGTTGGTAGAGGATTGGGTCTCCTCCCCCTGCCGGGTCGAAGAATGTGGTATTAAGATTTCGATCTGTTAAGAGTATTGTAATACCAGCGGCTAGAACAGGTAGTGATAGGAGAAGTAGTACGGCAGTTACAAGTACGGATCAGACAAATAGAGGTGTTTGGTATTGTGAGATGGCTGGAGGTTTCATGTTGATGGTTGTGGTAATAAAATTAATGGCCCCTAGAATTGATGAAACTCCTGCTAGATGAAGTGAGAAAATTGTCAGATCAACTGATGCTCCTGCGTGGGCTAAATTACCTGCAAGAGGTGGATATACTGTTCATCCTGTCCCAGCTCCAGCTTCAACACCAGAAGAGGCTAGTAGTAGCAGGAATGATGGGGGTAGGAGTCAGAAGCTTATGTTATTTATACGAGGGAATGCCATGTCTGGGGCTCCGATCATTAGTGGTACGAGTCAGTTTCCAAATCCACCAATGAGGATTGGCATTACTATAAAGAAAATTATTACAAAGGCGTGGGCAGTAACAATAACATTGTAAATTTGGTCGTCGCCTAGAAGCGATCCGGGTTGGCTTAGCTCGGCCCGAATGAGAAGGCTTAAGGCGGTTCCTACTATTCCGGCTCAGGCACCAAATACGAGATAAAGGGTACCAATGTCTTTGTGGTTAGTAGAGAAGAATCAGCGCGTGATTGCCACAGGTAGGGTGGCCGAGTGTTTAGGCGGTGGGTTGTAGCCCCGAAGACAGAGGTTTGAGTCCTCTCCCTATCATAGTCCCGTGGTGGAGAACACATTGGATTGCAAATCCGAAGACGCAGACTAATACTCTGCCGGGGCTTTTCCCGCCTTGTTAGGTTAAACGGCGGGAAAAGTAGATGGATGCTCGCTGGTTTGAGCGCTTAGCTGTTAACTAAGAGTTTGTAGGATCGAGGCCTTCCCATCTAGTAAGGCCTTAGTTTAATAAAAATGTCTGATTTGCAATCAGGAGATGCAAGTTAATTTCTTGTAGGTCTTAGTCAGGGACTAGAAGATTTTCACTTCTACTTAGAGCTTTGAAGGCTTTTGGTCTAATATTATCCTAAGTCCCTAGGTGGTTAGTATTATGATGGTTGGGGTTATTGGTAGTAGTCCTAGGGCGGCTATAGTGAATAGGGCTAATGGTAAGGAGTTTTGGGTTGTTTGGGTTCGTCATGGGGTGGTTGAGTTGATTGTGTTGGGTGAGATGGTTAGTGTTATTGCGTAGCATAGTCGTAGGTAAAAATATAGGCTGATTAGGGCGGCTAGGGCTATGGTTGTGGCGATAATTGGGAGGTCTTGTTTTGTTAGTTCTTGTAGGATTAGTCATTTTGGTAAGAATCCTGTGAGTGGGGGTAGGCCTCCTAATGATAGTAGTGCCAGGGCGGTGGTTGATGCTAGGATTGGGGTTTTTGACCAGGTTGTTGCAAGTGTACTAATTTTAGTGGTGAATGATATTTTTAGGGTAAGGAATGCTGCGGATGTTATGATGATGTATGTTCCTAGTGCAATTAGGGTGAGTTGGGGGGCGTATTGGATGACGATAATTATTCATCCTATGTGTGCGATTGAGGAGTAAGCTAGAATTTTTCGTAGTTGGGTTTGGTTTAATCCTCCTCATCCTCCTACTAGTGTTGATATAACTCCTAATAGGGTTAATAGTATTGGGTCGATGGTCTGGGCTGTTTGGATAATTAGTGCGAATGGGGCGAGTTTTTGTCAGGTGGATAGGATTAGGCCAGTTAGGAGGTCTAGTCCTTGTAGGACTTCTGGCATTCAGAAGTGTATTGGTGCGAGTCCAATTTTTAGGGCTAAAGCAGTTATGAATATTGTGCTGGCGAGGGGGTTTGATAGGTCATTGATGCTTCATTCTCCTGTTATTCAGGCATTTGTTGTGCTTGCGAAGAGAATTATTGCTGCTGCTGTGGCTTGGGTTAGGAAGTATTTTGTGGTTGCCTCTACTGCACGTGGGTGATGGTGTTGTGCTATTAGTGGGGTAATTGCTAGGGTGTTAATTTCTAACCCCATTCAAGCTAATAGTCAGTGGGAGCTGGCAAAGGTTAGGGTAGTTCCTAGTCCCAGGCTGGATAGTAGAATTATAAGTACATATGGGTTCATTGGCGGAGGAGGGACTTTAACCGTCATGTTCGGGGTATGGGCCCGAAAGCTTGATTAGCTGACCCCGCCTATAGAAAGTGGTGTAAAGGAAGCACCAAGAGTTTTGATCTCTTGAGTATGGGTTCAATTCCCTTCTTTCTAGGAACTGAGGGGATTTTAACCCCTATAAGTCACTCTATCAAAGTGGTCCTTGGGCATTCAGGCACAGTTCCGTTTATAGTTGTGGGGGAAGCCCTGCTAGTGCAATTGGTAGGGCGGTATGTCATAGTACGAAGGCAAGTGTTAGTGGGAGGAAATTTTTTCATACTAAATGTATTAGTTGGTCATATCGGAATCGTGGGTAGGAAGCTCGTACCCATAGGAATAAAATTGATAATAGTGCAGCTTTAGTTATTAGGTTAATTGTGGTTAGTTCGGGAATGCTTGGGATGTGTGAGGCTCCTAGGAATAATACGGCAGATAAGGTATTTATTAGTAGAATGTTAGCATATTCGGCTAGGAAAAAGAGGGCGAAGGGTCCTCCTGCATATTCTACGTTGAAGCCAGATACTAGTTCTGATTCTCCCTCTGTTAGGTCGAATGGTGCTCGGTTTGTTTCAGCTAGTGTTGAGATATATCATATTGCGGCTAATGGTCAGGCTGGTACGAGTAATCAGATGCTTTCTTGGGTAATATTAAATGTTTGTAGTGTATATCCACCAGAGAAGATGATTACTGAGAGGAGAATAAGTCCTAGACTTACTTCATAGGAAATTGTTTGGGCTACAGCCCGTAGGGCACCAATTAGTGCGTATTTTGAATTTGATGCTCATCCTGACCCTAAAATTGAATATACTGCTAGGCTTGATAGGGCTAGGATGAAGAGGATTCCTAGGTTTAGGTCAGTTACTGGGTGGGGTATTGGTATAGGTGCTCATAGGGTTATGGCTAGTGTTAGTGCGAGTATTGGGGTGGCTAGAAATAGGAATGGGGATGATGTAGATGGGCGGACTGGTTCTTTAATAAATAATTTTACTCCGTCGGCGATGGGCTGTAGTAGTCCGTAAGGTCCTACTACGTTAGGTCCTTTTCGTAGTTGTATATAGCCTAGTACTTTTCGTTCAACTAGTGTTAGGAAAGCTACTGCTAGTAGGACAGGCACGATGTAGGCTAGTGGGTTAATTAGGTGGGTTATTAGGATGTTTAGCATGAACTGGGGAGAGGATTTGAACCTCTGGGTAAAAGGGCTTAGGCCTTTCGCAATTTACCATGCTCTGCCACCCCAGTATGTCCTTATTTTGGATAGCTGGGATTTTGGCTCTCCCTTTGCTTTATTTATTTGTTTTCATAAATTAGGGGTGGGGCGTGCTTGAAGTATGGGCCCCTCTTTTCCGATCCTTTCGTACTAGGAAAAGTAGCGTTACAGATAGAAACTGACCTGGATTGCTCCGGTCTGAACTCAGATCACGTAGGACTTTAATCGTTGAACAAACGAACCCTTAATAGCGGCTGCACCATTAGGATGTCCTGATCCAACATCGAGGTCGTAAACCCTCTCGTCGATATGGACTCTGGGAGAGGATTGCGCTGTTATCCCTAGGGTAACTTGGTTCGTTGATCGGCTTTAGGTGGCCGGATCATGTTTGGTCAGATGTTCTGTGGCTTAGAGATGTCTCTCTTGGTTTTAGGAGGTTTTCCCAATCCACTTGGAGGCTTTGTTTTCCTCCGTGGTCGCCCCAACCGAAGGTAAAGTCTCATATTCCACAAAGTTTTTGCTTTTTATTAAGTTGCTTGACGTGGTTGAGTTTTGTACCTTAAGCTCCAAAGGGTCTTCTCGTCTTGTATTATTATGTCCGCTTCTGCACGGGCAGATCAATTTCACTGACTGGAAAGGGGAGACAGTTAAGCCCTCGTTTAGCCATTCATACAGGTCTCTATTTAAAAGACAAGTGATTGCGCTACCTTTGCACGGTCAAAATACCGCGGCCGTTGAACTTGTAGTCACTGGGCAGGCTGGACCTCCTATACATAGTTTTGTTGCAGGAGGCGATGTTTTTGGTAAACAGGCGAGGCTTGTGTTTGCCGAGTTCCTTCCTTTTCTTTTAGTCTTTCCTTTAGGCAGCACACCAGTGTGGGGGTAACGATTGATTGGGCTGTGGGTTTTTCTTGGTTTTTTTATGGTTCACATTACTCTCTTGGGTTGAGTTCGTTAGTTGCCAATGGATTGTCCGATTTGGCTTACACTTGTGCTAGGAGAAGGGCGGGCCTTCTTGTTACTCATTTTAGCATAATTTCTTCCATGGGGGCATGGATTAGCCTAATAGAATTTAGGGGAGTAAGATTGTTTATCAGAATAATAAACTTATTTCTGTCTGAGCTTTAACGCTTTCTATTTAGGTGGCTGCTTTTAGGCCCACTAGAACAGTATGTTTTGTACATTATGATCTTTATCCTCCTGGTAAGGTTGTATCCTTTGTTAAAGGGGCTGTACCCCCTTTAACTAACTCTCGTGTGTTTCTCTGGGTGTCTTGTTTTAGGTTTATTTGATTTGAGGTGTACGAGGCTGAACTTCTATTCATTTCTTAGGCAACCAGCTATCACCAGGTTCGGTAGGTCTGTCACTTCTACCCGGAGCTCTTCCCACTCTTTTGCCACAGAGACGGGTTGGCCCTTAATAGGCTGTCTCGGGGTAGCTCACCTGGTTTCGGGGTTTCAAACTAAAGGTCTCTTTGCTTGAATTTACTTGCTAAATCATGATGCAAAAGGTACAAGGTTTAATCTTTGCTTTTTTGTGCTTATATGGGTTGTTTCATTTCTCTTTCAGCTTTCCCTTGCGGTACTATTTCTATTGCTTTGGTTGAACCTTTTCTGTCTCCCATACTCAGGTAAAAGAATGGTTTAGTTTTTGGTGTTTTGTCTATTTTGTTTTATTTATATTGTTTGGTTAATTTGGTGGATAAGCTAGCTGTTTGGCTCAGGGCGATCCAATTTGCATGGATGTCTTCTCGGTGTAAGTGAGATGCTTGACTGACTCAGCCACACCCTGGGTTTGATCCAAGTGCACCTTCCGGTACACTTACCGTGTTACGACTTGCCTCCCCTTGTCAGTGCTATATTATTAGGTATTTTGGGTGCGTTTTGACAGGGGAGAGTGACGGGCGGTGTGTACGCGTCTCAGAGCCGGGTTCAAAAGGACACTCTATTTCCTTTTTACTACTAAATCCTCCTTCAAGCATTATTTCATAGTGCGTGTTCGTAATATTCTATAATAGAAAATGTAGCCCATTTCTTTCCACTTCATGCGCTACACCTCGACCTGACGTTCTGGGTTGTGCCCATTTTGCTTACTTTTATTACCTTCACAGGGTAAGCTGACGACGGCGGTATATAGGCTGGGATGGCTAGAAGTGGTGAGGTTTAACGGGGGTTATCGGTTCTAGAACAGGCTCCTCTAGGGGGGTCTGAGACACCGTCAGGTCCTTTGGGTTTTAAGCTAATGCTCGTAGTACCCTGGCGGACATCTAATTGTAGTTGGATGTCTAAGTTTACGGCTGAGCATAGTGGGGTATCTAATCCCAGTTTGTTTCTCAGCTTTCGTGGGGTCAGGTGGGTTTGTTAAAGCTACTTTCGTGTTGGGACTTCGGACACCTAGAAGCGTATGACGGCCAAAGGGCCATTTGGCTTTATTTTTATTTGTCCTTAACCACCCTTTACGCCGTTGTATTATCAACTAGGGCCTCTCGTCTAACCGCGGTGGCTGGCACGAGTTTTACCGGCCCTTTTAACACTAACTGAGTCAAGTTTTCACTTATGGCTTAATGTTTATCACTGCTGAATTCCCTTGGGGGTGTGGCTAGGCCAGGCGTCTTGGGCTAAATGTTTGTGCCTGATGCCCGCTCCTCGTCCCCGGGCGGGGGATTGAGGGCATACTCACTGGGTTGCGGAGACTTGCATGTGTAAGTTGAGTTAGAGCTGATAATAAGGTTGGGACCATGCCTTTGTGCATGCGGAGCTTTTTAGGGCTCATCTTAGCATCTTCAGTGCTATGCTTTATATTAAGCTACGCTAGC